ATCAAATGAGTTCTTTATTCATTCATTGAATGATAAATTACTACAAGCGAAGGAGATACACGATTTAAATAATGAAAAATCCAATATTTAACAATTGCATCTAGAATAACTGGAAAAATGGAAACAAGACCAGATATAATCTGATTGTTATGATCCAATCCAAAATCGTTGTAAACCAAACCTATCATTAGTTCCCAACCACGGGTCGAGTGAAATCCGACCCATAAATCAGTAACTAAAAGAATCGAAAAAGCTTTTATTGTGTCACTTAAGTTATAGAGGAATTCCTGAACCCAAGAATTCAGAATAACGAGTTCTTCATTACTCAGAATAAAATAACCACTTAGAATAGTGAAACATATTATATTTGTCGAGAAATGTAAAATGATATGGAGATCATATTCATTGCATGCTTTGACCAATTGTATTGTTTCCTTGTGTATTCCTATATGAAGTTTTTGTATATGTGTTTCCGGGTACTCCTTTATCATTTCATCCAATAGGAATAGTTCTTCTAATTCTATGAATCTTTTTAGAACGTTTTTCTCTTGAATATGATTCAAAAAAGTTTCGGATTGTTTGCTATTCCACCAATAAGTAACCCAAGGTTCCAGACATTTATTAAAAGAGAAAGAGACCCACCAGGGCAAAAATACCATAGATGCGAGATACGGAAGGGAGGCCAATGCTTTCTTTTTTTTTTCATTTTGATCTGTGAATTTCATTTTCATTTTTAATGAACTCATTCGTCGACTCTATCTGATATTTCTCTGAAGCACGAGTTGTATAACAAAGTAGTGATCTCTGGATCTATTCTTTTCCTTTTTATTTGTAATATATTTCAGATATCTCAATTGGGCAAATTCAAACCAATTTCATTTTCATTTGTTTCTTTCGATGAATACCCCAAAACCCACTTTAAGTAACGAATCAAGTTTCGAGACCAAAAAACTTACATTAATTCTTTCGAAACGAAATCTTTTACTGTCTAATCAGAAAAAGGGTATCAATTAAAAATCATAGGCCTAAAAAGATGAATTATGTATTACGAAATACATGTTCGGATAGGTTTGATTAATTTATAGATATAAATTAATTATTAGATTAGTTAGTTAGATTAGACTTCTCGTCTAAAAGAATCAGGAAACTTGCCTTTTATTAAAAAGGGGAATTAGCAAGTTCTTTTCCCCACCTTGAGAGGATATTTATTCTTTACTTTAGTTCGGAGTTCATTTTAAAGTACTTCAATTGGTATGCGCAAAAAATAGGCTAATTCAGCAGCTTTTTGTTCAATTTCTCGTGGAGTCAAATTATCATCAGTACGAGTCAAGGGAATGGCTCCTTGGCCCCTGATTTCCATATAAAGGACACGACGAGTATAAAGACCCTCTTTAACCTCTATTCTGATTGATTGGATATCTCTCATAAGGAACCGAAGGAAGATGCGACGATTTATTCCAGGAAATCCCCAACGAAAAATACACACTCTTCCCTCTTTTCTATCGAATCGGTCATAACCGCTACCTACATTCCACGAAATAGTGCACCACAAATAGGAGCTAATGAACAGACCCGCGATCCCATAGAAAGACATCACAACCCCTTGCGGAAAAAAAACGATTTGCTGAGATGGAAATACAGAGATCAAATTCCTACCAAGATAACTGGAAGTTCCAACCACTAAGAATCCTAGTGAACCTAAAAAAAGGATACAGGCCCAGCAAAAATTACTCGTTTTTCGAGATTCCGTTATAAGTTCTATCCATATATGTTCTGATCGCCAATTCATACTATACTGCATTCAATTGCATTCGATTGGAATTGAGCGAATAACCCAAATAAATTTGACTTTACCTTTCTTGACCCCGAATTAACTTTCATCAACTAGCACTATTGTTATGTGAAACATCAGGAGTAATTAGTTAGATACATTGACTTTCTATTTTTCGCTAATTCATTTTGAACCAGCTATATCCACATATACATGCATTTATACAGATATTATATATCCGCATAAAAGTTCTTTCACTTGTGTGTTTGGCAAAAGCCACATATCATACCATATTACACGAAATAAATATCTGTATTATAATACGGTGTTGAAATCACTTGATAAGATTCATTACCATTGGGTCTAGACAATCTTATTTTTTTGGACATGAAGAAATAAAGAAACCATTGCAATTGCCGGAAATACTAGGCCCACTAAAGGTACAAAAATGGAGGGTAAGTTGAAATCTGTCATAGAATAGATGCCTCGATTTACTATTTCTATCTATTAATATTTCTATCTAATAAAAAGATATCCTCTTATGCTTATTTATGATATATCTATCATATATCTATCATAAGTAATATCAAGTTATTATCATATTGTAAATAATATTATCTACTAAGTGATAAATAATATCAACTATAATTCTATTAGCTATATGATTAGATAGAAACTATAATATTTAAATATATATATATATTTAAATAATAAGTAATATAATAATAAATATAATTAAGTTAAGTTCAAATAATAATTAATATATTTTAATATTTTTAATATTAAATATAAATAATTATATAAATAATTATAAATAAAAATGAAATAAATTATAAATAAAAATGAAATAAAAAAAACAAAAAATATAATTATCCGAAACCTCTGTCTATCTACAAGGAGAACTTATGTCAACAAGGAAAACAATATATATATTGTTTCTTTTAATTACGATTACATGAATTAAATATTTTTTTTTTGTTCGCTACAAATAAAATAAACGAATCTAGTGCTATACTTTAATTTTTGGAACTGTGATTCAAGGGAAAGAAACCGTGGAGTTGAAATAACTCACTCAGAACACCTTTTAAAAGATTACGTGGTACTATTGGGTCGAATAAACCTTTTTCGAATAAATACTCAGATGTTTGTGAACCCTCGGGTACTGTCGTATTCAATGTTTGTTCAATTACTCTTTTACCCGCAAATGCAATGGTTGCATTAGGTTCAGCAATAATGATATCTCCTAACATAGCAAAACTGGCTGTTACTCCACCGGTTGTAGGATCTGTAAGAATTGCTACATAGAATAACTTTTTATCTAATTGATAATTATATAAAACAGAAGAAATTTTAGCCATTTGCATCAAGCTCAAACTTCCTTCTTGCATGCGTGCTCCTCCAGAAGCACACACAATAATGACAGGTAGAGATCGATTAGTAGCATATTCGATCAAACGAGTAATTTTCTCACCTACTACGGATCCCATACTACCCCCCATAAACTGAAAATCCATAACGCCAATAGCTACGGGAATACCATTTAGTTGACCTATACCTGTTTGAACAGCTTCAGTTAAACCTGTCTTTCTTTGATAAGAATCGATACGATCCATATAAGAATCAGAATCCAGTTCTTCTCCTGAGAAATCGATATGATCTCTATTAGAATCCGGTTCTTCATCAAATTCAACGGGTGAATCAAATTCAATGGGGTCTACAGATACCATATCTTCATCCATGGGATCCCAAGTTCCGGGATCAATCGAAAGTTCAATTCTATCTGAACTACTCATTTTCAAATGATATCCACAAAATTCACAAATATACATTTTTTCACCAAAAAATTGTTTATAATGTGATTCATAACAATTTTCACATTGAACCCATAAATGTCTGAATTTATGGAAAGGATTATCATTATGATTGGATTCTACTCGAATATCCAAATCATCGAAATTTTGACTAGTTCTTATACTAGAAGGATCACTCTCACTACTATTTTTATTTTCAGTACAAATGAAATTAAAAATGTAACTTTCACTGTAATTGTTGGTACTACTAGAAATAGAATTATTAATACTGACTTCAAAACGAAGATAACTATCAATGCTACTAGTAATGTTTTTTTTCCAACTGGATTCAGTATCATTACATGTATGATTCTTTTTCTTAGATCCCCTATTCAAATAACTAGAAACAATAATTTCTAGTTCACTCAGAAAGGAACTATCATTGTCAACCTCAAAAATATGATTTTCAATATCAAAAGATATAGAGTAATGATCACCATTACTATCCCTAACAAAAAAAGTGTCATCAGAGATCAAACTCCAAATATTCCTGATATCAAATAAATAATCAACATTATTGAAACTATAATTACCAATATGATTCCAACTAGGAACCTTTTTCTCCATATCGTTTAGAATAGGTTGTTCACTTCTATCTGTATGTCCAATACTATCAACACTATCCATTGATTTACTTGGCCCACACCTATGTTCTACCTTCTCATTGGAAAATAAAAAAAGGCACCGCCATTTGAACATAGAAATACCTCCTATTTTCTAAAAATACAAAAAATGTGATGAATAATCATTTGACCTTAACTATCAGAATTAAGCATACGAATCCAATCATTAGAATTGTTAACTAATGAGGAGTAAGTATTGATGAGGAGTAAGTATTGAAATTGAAAGAAAAAAATCTCTTTTGTGAAAATTCGAAGTATTACTTCAATATATTGATAGAATCCTTTTCTCAACTTTTGTCTTTAATAGAAAGACACAGCTTTTTCCCATATGATGTATAAAATACCATGAAATCCAAACCATAAGAATTGTGAAAAGTTTCTATTTATATAAATAAACAATTTGTTCTCATTTATCATATAATATAATAAATAAAATAATTTAGTTTCTATTTCAACATGCAACGAAAAAGACAATATATAGGATGATGGGTAAAAGGAGCCTTTCCCTTGGGTTGATCTATAGACCGAAATGAGGAGATATAAAAAAGTCCACCACTCCCAAAGATCCCTAAAATTGGATTAAATTCATTATAGATCCAACAACAAACAATAGAAGTATTGAGTTGTTTAGTCTTCGATCTTTTATTTAGATCTTATCTTATATTATATATAATATAAGTAAGATCTAAACAATACATATCATATAAAGTAAAAGAAACAGAAACATATATGCAAATACATAGTATATATAGGATG